TTGACAACAGTGTATCAAACAAATATAATCCGATCGTGAATAAATGGATCGTTTTATTCATGTTACATAGGTTTTTTTTCATCAAATAGTGGATTCGTTAGATTTTGTTTGATACAAACAAGAAGTTCTTTTTTGATTCAAAGGTAAATAGAAATATTCAATAAAATAAAATAATGTATAACATAGTAGTAGACAAAGAAGTGGTTTATCATTTTTGATTTTCTTTTTATTTGACAAAATTTCTTGTATTTTCATTTGATCTGTTCATTTGTATGTTCAGAATCGATACGCCTTCAAGATTTTTTCTTTTTTTCTTTCTATTTTTCCATTTTCATTTTTCATGTAATATTTTATTAGACAATTCAATATTTTTATTTTCTTTTTTTTTTATTGCGATTGGATATACACATCCTATTTTTTTTTATCAATTTTTTTAGGGTTGCTAACTCAATGGTAGAGTACTCGGCTTTTAAGTGCGACTCCATTTTTTACACATTTCTATGAACTAATTTGTTCATCCATACCATCGGTAGGGTTTGTAAGACCACGACTGATCCAGAAAGGAATGAATGGAAAAAGCAGCATGTCGTATCAATGGCGAATTCGAAAAATATTTCATTCGTATTGGACCCGGCCAAAATTTTTGTTTGAATTCTTGACTCGGAACAAACGAATTCAGTTGGGTTGAATTAATAAAGGGATAGAGCTTGGCTGCTCAAATTATAGGGAAACAAAAAGCAACGAGCTTTCATTTTTAATTTGAATGATTACCCCATCTAATTCTATGTTAAAAAGAGATTAGTGCTTGCTGTGGAAAAAGTTTTTCCCACGAATGGATTATGGATTTTTGTTATGAGTCCTAACTATTAGCTATTCTCCATTTTGTTATGGGGTAGCGATAAATGTGTAGAAGAAAGAGTATATTGATAAAGATATTTTTTTCCAAAATCAAAAGAGCGATTGGGCAAAAAAATAAAGGATTTCTAACTAGCTTGTTGTCCTAGAACAATTAGATGGAACAAGCGAGGAGAGATAGTCCATTGATGGGTTTTACTTGTTTTCTAGGTATCTATTCATATTCGTTTTTTATTTGAATTCTAATATATAATAGAATACCCTGTTTTGACTGTATCGCACTATGTATCATTTGATAATCCAATGAATCTCTGATCCTTTAACCAAATAGAATTTATAAAATGAAGGAATATCAAGTATATTTAGAACGAGATAGATCTCGCCAACAGGACTTCCTATACCCACTTATTTTTCGGGAGTATACTTATGGACTTGCTTATAGTCATGATTTTAATAGATCCATTTTTGTGGAAAATGTAGGTTATGACAATAAATCTAGTTTACTAATTGTAAAACGTTTAATTACTCGAATGTATCAACAGAATCATTTGATCATTTCTCCTAATGATTCTAACAAAAATCCATTTTTGGGGTATAATAAGAATTTTTATTCTCAAATAATATCAGAGGTTTTTGCCATCGTCGCGGAAATTCCATTTTTCCGACAATTAAGCTCTTCCTTAGAGCAGGCAGAAATCGTAAAATCTTATCATAATTTGCGATCAATTCATTCCATTTTTCCCTTTTTGGAGGATAAATTTACATATTTAAATTATGTGTCAGATATACGAATACCATATCCTATCCATCTGGAAATCTTAGTTCAAATCCTTCGATACTGGGTGAAAGATGCCCCTTTTTTTCATTTATTACGGTTGTTTCTTTATAATTTTTGTAATTGGAATACTGTTTTTACTCCAAAAAAATCGATTTCTACTTTTTCAAGAAGTAATCCAAGATTCTTCTTGTTCCTCTATAATTTTTATGTATGTGAATATGAATCTATCTTCCTTTTTCTACGTAACAAATCTTCTCATTTACGATTAAAATCTTTTAGCGTTTTTTTTGAACGAATCTTTTTTTATGCAAAAAGAGAACATCTTGTAGAAGTTTTTGCTAAGGATTTTTCGTCTACCTTAACATTCTTCAAGGATCCTTTCATTCATTATGTTAGATATCAAGGAAAATCCATTCTGGCTTCAAAGAATGCGCCTCTTTTGATGAATAAATGGAAACACTATTTTATCCATTTATGGCAATCTTTTTTTGATGTTTGGTCTCAACCAGGAACGATCCATATAAACCAATTATCCGAACATTCATTTCACTTTTTAGGCTATTTTTCAAATGTGCGGCTAAATCGTTCAGTGGTACGGAGTCAAATGCTGCAAAATACATTTATAATCGAAATTGGTATCAAAAAGCTTGATATCATAGTTCCAATTATTCCTCTAATTAGATCATTGGCTAAAGCGAAATTTTGTAATGTATTAGGGCATCCCATTAGTAAGCCGGTCTGGGCCGATTCATCCGATTTTGATATTATTGAGCGATTTTTGCGAATATGCAGAAATCTTTCTCATTATTACAATGGATCCTCAAAAAAAAAAAGTTTGTATCGAATAAAATATATACTTCGGCTTTC